AAAGAGAAAAAAACATCAAAGAAAATGAAAAATTTTGATTTCATTTCAATTCAGAAATCTAATTGAAATAGAATTCAATTCAAATAGCTAAAGATTAAATTGAATAGAAATAGAATTCTAAATTAGAATTCAGAAATTCTAGAATGAATAAATTTCAATTATAAAAAAAGAGAAGAAAGATATTAAAGATAAGAAATAGTAAATAGAAATATCTAATATAGAAAGAAAAAGAAAGAATATAGGACCCCGGTCCCCTCTCTTGACAGTAATATATGTTATATATGTAAATCCTAGATGTGAAAAGAGTCATAATTCATTTAGAAAAGGGAACAGATATGATATATAAAGAAGAATAGGTGCACAACAAAAAAATACAATAGTACAAATAGTACAATAGAAAGAATTGAAAATTGACTCATTCACTGAGTAAAGGATTGAATTGGATTCAATTAGGTGGTACCAACTCAATCGAATGCTAACTCCCATTTATTTATTATCAAATTCATTATGGAATTAACTGATCAACTTGCTATCGGATATTTCTTTTCGATTCAGTACTCTTAAAAAAAAGAATTTCGACATATTTATTATGATTTATGATTATGAGAAACAATCCCATTACTTCTGATCCTGTGGTTTCTACACTTGAAGAACAAAACCAAGGGCGTATCACTCAAATTATTGGCCCAGTACTGGATGTCATTTTTTCACCGGGCAAGATGCCTAATATTTATAATGCTTTGATAATTCAAGGTCGAGATACTGTTGGTCATCAAATTAATGTAACTTGTGAAGTACAACAATTATTAGGAAATAATCGAGTGAGAGCTGTAGCTATGAGTGCTACAGATGGTCTGATGAGAGGAATGAAAGTGATTGACACGGGAGCTCCTCTAAGTGTTCCAGTCGGGGGAGCTACTCTCGGACGAATTTTCAACGTCCTTGGAGAGCCCGTTGATAATTTAGGTCCTGTCGATACTCGCACAACATCTCCTATTCATAGATCTGCACCCGCCTTCATACAGTTAGATACAAAATTATCAATCTTTGAAACAGGGATTAAAGTTGTGGATCTTTTAGCCCCCTATCGCCGTGGAGGAAAAATCGGACTATTTGGGGGAGCTGGAGTGGGTAAAACAGTACTCATCATGGAATTGATCAACAACATTGCCAAAGCTCACGGAGGCGTATCCGTATTTGGCGGAGTAGGTGAACGTACTCGTGAAGGAAATGATCTCTACATGGAAATGAAAGAATCCGGGGTGATTAATGAAAAAAATATTGCAGAATCCAAAGTGGCTCTAGTCTATGGTCAAATGAATGAACCGCCAGGAGCTCGTATGAGAGTTGGCTTGACTGCCCTAACCATGGCGGAATATTTCCGAGATGTTAATGAGCAAGACGTACTTCTATTCATTGACAATATATTTCGTTTCGTTCAAGCAGGGTCCGAAGTCTCTGCCTTATTAGGTAGAATGCCTTCTGCAGTGGGTTATCAACCTACCCTTAGTACGGAAATGGGTTCTTTGCAAGAAAGAATTACTTCTACCAAGGAAGGATCTATAACATCGATTCAAGCAGTTTATGTACCTGCGGATGATTTGACCGACCCTGCTCCTGCCACGACATTTGCACATTTAGATGCTACTACCGTATTATCAAGAGGATTAGCTGCCAAAGGTATTTATCCAGCAGTAGATCCCTTGGATTCAACGTCAACTATGTTACAACCTCGGATCGTTGGCGAGGAACATTATGAAACTGCGCAAAAGGTTAAGCAAACTTCACAACGTTACAAAGAACTTCAGGACATTATAGCTATCCTTGGGTTGGACGAATTATCCGAAGAAGATCGTTTAACTGTAGCAAGAGCACGCAAAATTGAGCGTTTCTTATCACAACCCTTCTTTGTGGCAGAAGTCTTTACTGGTTCTCCAGGGAAATATGTTGGTCTAGCAGAAACAATTCGGGGGTTTCAATTCATCCTTTCCGGAGAATTAGATGGTCTTCCCGAGCAGGCCTTTTATTTGGTGGGTAACATCGATGAAGCTACCGCGAAAGCTATGAACTTAGAAGAGGAGAGCAAATTGAAGAAATGACCTTAAATCTTTGTGTACTGACTCCAAATCGAATGATTTGGGATTCTGAAGTGAAAGAGATTATTTTATCTACTAATAGTGGACAAATTGGGATATTACCAAATCATGCCCCCATTGCCACGGCTGTAGATATAGGTCTTTTGAGAATACGGCTAAAAGATCGATGGTTAACGGTAGCTCTTATGGGCGGTTTTGCTAGAATAAGTAATAATGAGATCACCATTTTAGGAAATGGTGCGGAAATTAGTACTGACATTGATCCACAAGAAGCTCAACAAACTCTTGAAATAGCTGAAGCTAACTTGAGTAAAGCTGAGGGTAAGAGACAAGCAATTGAGGCAAATCTAGCTCTCAGACGAGCTAGGACACGAGTAGAAGCTGTCAAAGGAATTTCCTCTTAGTAGTCAATACATTCAATCAAAATAAAAAGATTTCTTTATTATATACTACACACTACATCTTGATTTCACAAATTGACCACAATGAAGTCTAATTTGATTAATCTGATGATAAGCTGATGATAAGAACATAACGAAAAAAAGAGGATGAGTAGAAAAACTTATTAGATACCATGGAATCCGGTATCTAATAAGTTCTACCTACTATTGGATTTGAACCAATGACTCCTGCCGTATGAAAGCAATACTCTAACCACTGGGTTAAGTAGGTCATTTATCACCACAAAAAAGGTCTCCATCACTTCGATGGATTATAGGTAAAATATGTTTTCTAAGCAATATTAATCTTTTACCAGTAAACATAAACAGATTAGAGAGTTATCATGTGAGATTATGGGATACCCTTCTTGACAAGGAATTATCTCTATATTAAAATGGTTATGACAAGGGCTATAGCTCAGTTAGGTAGAGCACCTCGTTTACACGTGCGCCAATGTTTTTCAAAGGAGCTCATTATGCAATGACCATAATTGATCTTTTTGAAAAGTCGATGTCTTACTCCGTAGATTCGAGAGAACAAGAGAAAAATAGCCTGACAAATTTGGTTTGATCCGGTTCAAGTGTGAATTCCGGTGCTAAATCAAATAGAACCTGCCATTATAAGGTAAATGCTCAGCCCATTCAATGCCAGGCATAATGAGTATAAGGATCTCAAAAGAACCTCTTTTCGTCCTATGAGCTTTGAGGTGTATGAAATCTCATATTTTACTCTTGCAGCGGAGCGATAGAGACTGCATTTCATTTAGGTTGATCTAGGCCGAAGGCAGACCTAAATAAAGGTCACCCTTCTTTGAAACACTTTGGTATTGCTCCTGGATCAGGATACAAATAATGAATCAGAGCACATGGAGCCATCTCAATATCTTCTTATCTTCCTCTAAAGAAAACTATGGTGGACTAACTGATTTTTACATCGGTTGATGAAAGAGCCCAATGCAACAAAATGCATGTTGGGTCTTTGAAACAGTTCGAATCATTTCGATAATAATAAGTTTCTCTGTTTTACCGAGAAGGTCTACGGTTCGAGTCCGTATAGCCCTAATACATTTCATTTTTATTTTGTTTTTATTTTGTATAGTAATTTGAGTAGTAGTAGGAACAATAAAATAAACACAATAATTCATTCCAACGGACCTAATTGGTATTTGTCAAATCTCGGATCAAATACCCATCTCTCTTCATCCACTTTCATGAAGAAATTACATATGTTCCTTTATCATCTTTTTCTTCTTTTTCTTTTTAAATTGAATTTCTTCTTTACTATATTACTCTTACTATAGTATATTACTCTAATTACTATCTATAATTATTCTAAGTTAATAGAAAAGTTAATATAAGATAGGGAATTCTTTACTTTGACTTTCTATTTATAAGATATAAGATCAATATGAAATAGAAAAAATATATATAAGATTCTATAAGATAATAAGTATAAACTAAGTATAAGAATAAGTAGAATATAAAATAAAAATAACTAAGTATAAGAGCATTCTATATTACACATCACATATAGAAAGATAATTGAAAAAAGGAGAAAAAAAAGAAAAAGAGAAGTGGGATGACATTAGATGAATTTTGAAACAAGGTATGTCCTACAGCAAAAAAACTCTCAACTATGCGGATCAAAAATCTTTTCTTGTTTCATCTAAAAAGTTCTATATGATTTTCAAATTCCAATTCAAATGGAATAATTCAACCTATTCCACATTCATAGTTTTCTGTTTCTATTTCACGAATATGATATTTTCTGGGCATTCCTAATAATATCATATCAAGCGTTATTCCTATCTTGACATTTGTCATTTATGGGATTTTAGGGAAGGTCCAGAAAAGTTTACTAGTTATAAATCAGGTAGAGAACCAATGGGGATGCTTGGGTACAATTCCGAATTTGCTATTACATGTTTGCTCTAGTTTTTGTTTTTTTTGCTGTTGAAACGGTCTTTCATTATCCATGGACAATGAGCTTTGATGTATTGGGTGTATCTGTATTTATAGAAGCTTAAAAGTTTTCATTCCCAATTGTGGTTCAGTTTATGCATGGCGAAAAGGAGCGTTGGAATGGTCTTAGCTGAATATTTAGACAATCAAAAGAAAAGGGAAGGAAAGGATGACATTGAAACATTTCTTAATTTGGTTGAGTTTCCATTACTTAACCAAATAACCCCAATTTAATTATTTCAACTACATCGAATGATCTCTCGAATTGGTCAAGACTTTACAGTTTATGGCCGCTTATCTATGGTACCAGTTGCTTTTTCATTTAATTTTCTTCATTAATAGGCTCGCAATTCGACTTTAATCATTATGGGTTGGTGCCAAGATATAGAACTGTATATCAACAGGAAAATCGATGTTTTACTACTAATCACAAGTTTTACCTTCGACACAGTACTCATACTGGAAATTATGATCAAGGATTACTCTATAAATCACCATCTACTTCAGAGATACCTTTTGGATTTGAAATCTTTTTCAAATCCAATCTTCCTACAAATTTGTGAATCAGGCAGGGTTCCTTTGTACAAAATAAGAAACAGCGGTCAATCATTAAAAATTTCATCGGTCAATGTTAAATATTCATACAAAGAGAAATGTGTGAGAGATGAAGAAGATGCAGGTTCATTTATCTGATTGGCTAGTCAATCATTAGTTAATTCATAGATCTTTAATTCCCGAAGATTGGAATTCCATTGCTGTCATTTCATATGTATATGGTTACAATTATTTACGCTCCCAGTGTGCCTATGATACCAGGCGGATTTTTAGCTAGTGTGTATCACCTTACGAAAATACGTTATGGTATAGATAAACCAGAAGAGGTATGCATAAAAGTATTTGCTCTCAGGAGTAATCCTCAAACCCCGTCAGTTTTCTGGATTTGAAGAAGTGCTGATTTTCAGGAACGAAAATATTATGATATGATATATTGGTAATTTCTTATAAGAATCATCAAACGTATCTTCATGCCTGAAAGTTGGATAGGCTGGCCTTTAAATAAAGACTATATTACGTCCAATTTCTATGAAATTAAAGATGCTCATTGATTGAAATTGAAACGAAATCTGGAGTCGTGTCCTATAAGTAAAATAAGGAAAAAAGGGGTTTTTTCTCATTCAACGAGCATCTTGGTATTCCTCTTCTAGAGGAAAAACAAAAAAAGTAACTGGACTTTCATTCGTATTGTGGAGGGACTAAAAAAAAAGAGAGAAAAAAATGAAAAAGAAAGTAAAGAATATCTATTCCGATCCGTCTTAATGAATTAATTTCATTTGTATGAGGTATTAATAAAGATCTATCCGATACATTATTCACGTGTCAAGAACCAGATTTGAACTGGTGACACGAGGATTTTCAGTCCTCTGCTCTACCAACTGAGCTATCCCGACCATTTCCCGTGCATCATCCTAGCAGAGTACTTCTATCTATGTCAATGAAACTATGTCAATGAAAAGAACTAAAAAATAAAATCTTAACAAATTGGCTCTAGCCCCTGAAATTCTTGGATCTTCAAAAAGAAGACTTTTTTTTGTAAATGTAAGGAAAAAGATATAGACTATGAATGATTCAATAACGGAGATTCCTTGAACATATATCTTCATATCGTATTATACAAAACAAATGAGATTAGATTGGAAAAAGATACGAGGATTTAGATTCGGATCCATTTGTGAAAGAACAGAGTGAATAAAATGAGAAAGATATTTCATTTTGTTTAAACTGAGTCACTGATGAAAAAAAATGAATAACAGAGGATGAGGAGATGAGGATAAATAAAGAGCGAGGAAGTAAAATGGGCTTTTTATTGGGGATAGAGGGACTTGAACCCTCACGATTTAAAAATTCGACGGATTTTCCTCTTACTATAAATTTCATTGTTGTCGGTATTGACATGTAAAATGGGACTCTCTCTTTATTCTCGTCCGATTAAATTTCAAAAGATCTATAAAAAATTATGGAATGAATAATTTGATTATTGAATATTCGAATTCTATTCTTTTTTCAACTTCAATTGGAATTGATTCACAATAACTCTTCAATTTTTCATATATCTTTTTGATCTCTATCATTCTAATGAAAAAAGAATAGAAATATAGGGTTTCTTATAGATCCTTATCTCATACTATTATATTACTCATATTAAGAATAGAATAGTAATAGAAAGAAAGAGAAGATTTCTATTTTCATATATAAATTTCAAAATTCATATCTAAATATATAGAGATACAGAATAGAATTCGATATAAGATTTGGGTTGTGATTAATCGTTTGCTATGTCAGTATGTATACGTACGTCTTAGGTATATAAGACGTATCCTTTCTGTCATTTCGATAGAAGTCTTTTAGCTACTAACGTAACGTAATCAATTTCATTTGTTAGAACAGCTTCCATTGAGTCTCTGCACCTATCCCCTTTTTATTCTCATTTTCCATCGTTTTTTCTCTCGAAACAAAGATTTGGCTCAGGATTGCCCTTTTTTAGTTCCAGGGTTTCTCTGAATTTGGAAGTTACCACTTAGCAGGTTTCCATACCAAGGCTCAATCCAATCAAGTCCGTAGCGTCTACCAATTTCGCCATATCCCCCTTTCCTTTGAGCCTTTGAGACAAGGATCCAGCTGTAATTCCATCCACCTCTTTCATTTATCTTGGCACTATTGAATCCATTAGGTAATGATTCCTATATTGAAAAAGTGTATGCTGTTATTTTATTTTTTTCCTCTATTCTATATTATATCATTATATCATTTCATCTATAAACCCTATTTTTTCAATATAAAATGATTTTATCATTGATCTATCCGCAATTCAATATGGATAGATATATACTACATATATATATGCCTTTCCTACTCCTTCATTTTTACAGTGTAGCTTTGAATAGTGGAACGGTCGATATTCATTCTTATTTTTTTTTCATTTTGAATTCTAATTTCATTGATATTTTCTTTTCATATTTCATATATATGAATATGGAATTGAATTTAGATTTCTATTTAGATATCTAATTTATCTAGATCTAAATAGTTTTCTTTTCTATTTTATAAATAGAATCTAAAATATATAACTAATATTTAATAAATAGAAGAAATTGAAAGAATCAATAAATAAAAGAAAAAAAGAATAAGAATCACTAGGAAATAGCTAAGATTCGATAGTTTCCTGTATTCCTATACACTATTGCTCTTATATCCGCCCGCTTAGCTCAGAGGTTAGAGCATCGCATTTGTAATGCGATGGTCATCGGTTCGATTCCGATAGCCGGCTCTTTTTTTTATCTATTTTTTTATTTATATGATAGAAAATCTCTACTCTCGCTTTCTCTAAATGTCGGATCACCAATCTATTATGTCATGATAACTTGCAGCTATAGCTATAAAGAAAAAGTTGACTAGAACAATTAGATCTCTACAGAAGAAATTGGAAAACGTAACCTTTGCTTGAATTTCCTATATATACAAAAAATCCGAATATTGATAAAATTTAATTGATCAAATTTATTTTATTATGTTTTGTAGGACTTTAGTAAATTGAGTTTTGCTTTGCTGATCCTTTAGTTCAGTCTGATTTTATATTTTTTTGTCAAAGAAAAGTGAATCAAAAAGGAGCCTTTCTATGTCTCGTTACCGAGGACCTCGTTTCAAAAAAATACGCCGGCTGGGGGTTTTACCAGGACTAACTAGTAAAAGACCCAGATCCAGAAGTGATCTTCAAACCCAATTGCGCTCTGGAAAAAGATCACAATATCGTATTCGTTTAGAAGAGAAACAGAAATTGCGTTTTCATTATGGTCTGACAGAACGACAATTACTTAAATATGTGCATATTGCTGGAAAAGCCAAAGGGTCAACAGGCCAGGTTTTACTACAACTACTCGAGATGCGTTTGGATAACATCCTTTTTCGATTAGGTATGGCTTCGACCATTCCAGGAGCCAGACAATTAGTTAACCATAGACACATTTTAGTTAATGGTCGTATAGTGGATATACCAAGTTATCGTTGCAAACCCCGAGATATTATTACTACGAAGGATAAAGAAAGATCGAAAACTCTGATTCAAAATTATCTTGTTTCATCCCCCCGCGGGGAATTGCCAAACCATTTGACTATTGACTCCTTACAATATAAAGGATTTGTAAATCAAATAATAGATAGTAAATGGATCGGTCTGAAAATAAATGAGTTATTGGTCGTAGAATATTATTCCCGTCAGACTTGATTCTAACGAAAAGAAAAAAGCAAGGTTCATACCAATTTTGACTCCTTTCGCTGAAGTAAATAGAGTACCTCGTACCCTGTATCATTCACGTATCAAAAAAGGATCGGCAATAGGATTCTTTTGATTTTTTTCTTCTTTTCAATATCAAGACGATATTTCTATTTGTATTTTCGCAGGTATTAATTAGGGATAGATAATGTCTATTAAATAAGGCGTTCAAATAATGATATCAATTCTTATTTTCTTTGATACATTATAGTAGGTAACGTTGATGAATGAAAAGAAACGGAGAGAGAGGGATTCGAACCCTCGGTAAACAAAAGTTTACATAGCAGTTCCAATGCTACGCCTTGAACCACTCGGCCATCTCTCCTACAGAATGTTATTCTTGACCAAAATCCGAATGAATAGCGAGTCCTTCATCTTAATTATCTGAATTGTAGTACATGTATGACCGCCCGATGCGATGGTTCCATAAAAAAAAATTCTTTTTCAATTTCATATTTATCAACAACAACTTCTTTCATCAGCTAACCCATGAAATTCATGAATCGTCCGATGAATCTTTTTATTTCAACTATTTCATTTCATCTTTGTCCAAAAGATAGACACCAAATTTTTTCCAATAAGTCTGTTTTTATGTTATTTTGTACTGTACAATTCCTTTTTTGTGGGATCGTTTTACCCGAAAGGGGATGAGAAGAATTATAGAATGAATTGCTAATTATGCCTAGATCTCGAATAAATGGAAATTTTATTGATAAGACCTCTTCAATTGTAGCCAATATTTTATTACGAATAATTCCGACAACTTCAGGAGAAAAAAAGGCATTTACCTATTACAGAGATGGTGCGATTTGATTTTTTCTTTTTTTTTTTTACCCCTCATTTTTACGAGAAAAGAACGTAGTTAGAGGAATAGAAAAAAAAACAAATTAGTGAAAGAAACCTACGCTTGGTGAAGGTGAAGTTTAGAGATAGAGCAATTCCTTCTGTCGTGTATCCTCGATTGATGCAGCCTTAGATGCTTCAATTATCAATTTTAGTATTGAGCAAAAGGTTACATCTATAGGTTCTTTATTGGAGGTCAATACTACTTCATTTAGTACCAATAGGTGGCATCGGGGAAAAAGCACTACACCTAGGAATCAACAACACAAAAACTTTGTTATAAATAACCCTTTTCCTTATCGGTATCGGGACTAAAAAGAAAAAGAATGGTTAGGAAAACAAAGATCCATCTCATTCGTACTTTTGGTACCCGTATAACCATCAAAGACCGTTGAAGTGACTAATTCCTGGAAATCATAAGCGTTGAGTACAAAGAAATCTTTGGAGTTACCATTTCTATCTAGCACTAATATGATTGGTGTTAAGAAAAAACCTCTTGTGGGAAGGCTGGCTAGGAATTTCTTGTAAAAATACCAGCTCCTGTCAGTTCATAATGAGAATAGTGAAATTTTTATTACATGAATTATTCCTCTTAGTACTATGCACAGAAGGGAGGAGCCGTATGAGATGAAAATCTCACGTACGGTTCTGGAACGGAGATTCTTTTACTAGAATGAACGACCGTAACGGATGTCGGCTCAATCCGAAGGAAATTATGCAGAAGCTTTACAGAATTATTATGAAGCTACGCGACCAGAAATTGATCCCTATGATCGAAGTTATATACTCTATAACATAGGTCTTATACACACAAGCAACGGAGAGCATACAAAAGCTTTGGAATATTATTTCCGAGCACTAGAACGAAATCCATTTTTACCACAAGCTTTTAATAATATGGCCGTGATCTGTCATTACGTGCGACTATCTTCACTATAGAAAGAAAAAAAGATTTAATTGTCTAGTAAATACTAAAAAAAAGATAGGCTTTCTACATATGAATCGTCCAAAGTAACGATTTTTATCAGCTGTAGCAAGGAAAAAGACTTCGCGAGAACCAAAAAATCGGAAGAAAGAGGTATGGCCTATATACTATACTCTATGGATAAAGAGTCTAATTGATAGAGAAAGCACCGTAAAGATCCATTAGTAAGCTATTATTTGGTAAATACAGTTCAGAACTGCTTACTTATTACGGATAAAAAAAGTAAGAAATCAATTTATGTAATAGAGTTGATCTACTAAAGTATTGAGCAGCGGTGTAGCATCAGATCCCAAAGATAGTAAGTTCTTTTTTCTTAACGGAGGAAAGTCTTTTTCAAAGATTCTATATAAATAGAAATCTCATATACCATAGATGAAATATGAAACCGAGATAGTTACCTTTCAGAAAATCCTAACGATATTGGGGGATATCTATGCTTCATTCTTCTGAAGGTGGGAGAAAAGAGAAAACTAAAATCATTGATTCAAATTAGAATTGGAAACTTATGCAATAAACATCTTCTGGTTAACCCAAGAGAAAATATAATAGATTGATGAGAAATTTAATTTAGTTAGCATAGGATAGAAGATGGGACGCAAAAAGAATCGATTGCTGAGCCGTATGAGGTAGGAAACTCTCAAGTACGGTTCTAAGGGAGGGAATTTACTAACCTATTCCGACCGGGGAGAACAGGCCATTCTACAAGGCGATTCGGAAATTGCGGAGGCTTGGTTTGATCAAGCTGCTGAGTATTGGAAACAAGCTATAGCGCTTACTCCAGGGAATTATATTGAAGCACATAATTGGTTAAAAATAACGAGGCGTTTTGAATAAGACCATTCTCTTTTTTTTATCTAGAAATCAAATTAAATAAATCGTTCCTATGATAAGATCCAATCAAGAATTTTATTATATCCCTTCTTTCTAAGTTTCTGAAATCATTTGATTTTGTACATTTTCTACGGTATCTCCTAAGGATAAATGCTACAAATACCATATAGCATAGAACTAATAAAGCTATTTCGATGAATCTTATGAAGTCTAAAATTTAAAGAATTATTAATATTTAGAATTCTTAATAAAAAAAGAAAAGAAAGTAAATCTAGATCTTCGCCATTCATAATCTAAATAGAAAGAAGTTAGGTTGTAAAAAAATCATTTTTTCGTTATCCTGATCCTGTTAAAGCAATAGAATAGGTCCCCTGAGCACCTATTCTTTATGTCATAATAAATCCGAACACTTGCCCCGGATCAACTTCAATATCATAAATTCTCTAGTGAATAACTAAATAAAATAGATGGATGGAAGATAGGAAAGAAAGGGACTAATCATAAAGAAAATATCTATCTTTCAGAAGTTCACTAAAAACTTGACTGTTGGCGGGTCTCTTTGTATGTGTTGTCCGGAAAGAGGAGGACTTAATGATTATTCGTTCGCCGGAACCCGAAGTGAAAATTGTTGTAGACAGGAATCCTATAAAAACGTCTTTCGAGGAATGGGCCAGACCCGGCCATTTCTCAAGAACAATAGCTAAGGGTCCTGATACTACCACTTGGATCTGGAACCTACATGCTGATGCTCACGATTTTGATAGTCATACCAGCGATTTGGAGGAGATATCTCGAAAAGTCTTTAGTGCTCATTTCGGCCAACTCTCTATTATCTTTCTTTGGCTGAGTGGCATGTACTTCCATGGCGCCCGTTTTTCCAATTATGAAGCATGGCTAAGTGATCCTACTCATATTGCACCCAGTGCTCAAGTAGTTTGGCCAATAGTAGGTCAAGAAATCTTGAATGGAGATGTGGGCGGTGGTTTCCGAGGAATACAAATAACCTCCGGTTTTTT